TTTGTAGCGAACAAAAATAAATATTTAATTCATCGTAATCGTAATTAAAAGAAACAATATATATATTGTTTTCCTTGTTGACATAAGTTCTCCTTGTGGATAGACAGAGGTTTCGGATAATTATATTTTTTCTTTTGTTTTTTATTTATAATTATTTATTTAATATTTTAAAATAATATTCATTATTATTTTAACTTATATTATAATATTCATTATTATATTACTTATTATTTAAATTATTTAAATATATATATTCTAAATATTATAGTTTCTATCTAATCATATAGCTAATAGAATTATAGTTGATATTATTTATCACTTATAAATAATATTATTTACAATATAATAATAACTTGATATTACTTATGATAGATATATCCTAAATAAGCATAAGAGGATATCTTTTTAATAGATAGAAATAGTAAATCGAGGCATCTATTCTATGACAGATTTCAACTTACCCTCCATTTTTGTACCTTTAGTGGGCCTAGTATTTCCGGCAATTGCAATGGTTTCTTTATTTCTTCATGTCCAAAAAAATAAGATTGTCTAGACCCAATGGTAATGAATCTTATCAAGTGATTTCAACACTGTATGATAATACGGATATTTATTTCGTGTAATATGGTATGATATGTGGCTTTTGCCAAACACACAAGTGAAAGAACTTTTATGCGGATATATAATATCTGTATAAATGCATGTATATGTGGATATAGCTGATTCAAAATGAATTAGCGAATATAAAAAATGGAAAGTCAATGTATCTAACTAATTACTCCCGATGTTTCACATAACAATAGTGCTAGTTGGTGAAAGTTACTTCGGGGTCAAGAAAGGTAAAGTCAAATTTATTTGGGTTATTCGCTCGATTCCAATCGAATGCAACTGAATGCAGTATAGTATGAATTGGCGATCAGAACATATATGGATAGAACTTATAACGGAATCTCGAAAAACGAGTAATTTTTGCTGGGCCTGTATCCTTTTTTTAGGTTCACTAGGATTCTTAGTGGTTGGAACTTCCAGTTATCTTGGTAGGAATTTGATCTCTGTATTTCCATCTCAGCAAATCGTTTTTTTTCCTCAAGGGGTTGTGATGTCTTTCTATGGGATCGCGGGTCTGTTCATTAGCTCCTATTTGTGGTGCACTATTTCGTGGAATGTAGGTAGCGGTTATGACCGATTTGATAGAAAAGAGGGAAGAGTGTGTATTTTTCGTTGGGGATTTCCTGGAATAAATCGTCGCATCTTCCTTCGGTTCCTTATGAGAGATATCCAATCAATCAGAATAGAGGTTAAAGAGGGTCTTTATACTCGTCGTGTCCTTTATATGGAAATAAGAGGCCAAGGAGCTATTCCCTTGACTCGTACTGATGAGAATTTGACTCCACGAGAAATTGAACAAAAAGCTGCTGAATTAGCCTATTTTTTGCGCATACCAATGGAAGTACTTTAAAACGAACTCGAACTGAAGTAAAGAATAAATATCCTCTCAAGGTGGGGAAAAGAACTTGCTAATTCCCCTTTTTAATAAAAGGCAAGTTTCCTGATTCTTTTATACTAGAAGTCTAATCTAACTAACTAATCTAATAATTAATTTATATCTATAAATTAATTTAATCAAACCTATCCGAACATGTATTTCGTAATACATAATTCATCTTTTTAGGCCCATGATTTTTAATCGATACCTTTTTTCTGATTATACAGTAAAAGATTTCGTTTCGAAAGAATTAATGTAAGTTTTTTGGTCTCGAAACTTGATTCGTTACTTAAAGTGGGTTTTGGAGTATTCATCGAAAGGAACAAATGAAAATGAAATTGGTTTGAATTTGCCCAATTGAGATATCTGAAATATATTACAAATAAAAAGGAAAGGGATAGATCCAGAGGTCACTACTTTGTTATACAACTCGTGCTTCAGAGAAATATCAGATAGAGTCGACGAATGAAGCAGGTTCATTAAAAATTCAATTCACAGATCAAAATGAAAAAAAAGAAAGCATTGGCCTCCCTTCCCTATCTTGCATCTATGGTATTTTTGCCCTGGTGGGTCTCTTTCTCTTTTAATAAATGTCTGGAACCTTGGGTTATTTATTGGTGGAATAGCAGACAATCCGAAACTTTTTTAAATCATATTCAAGAGAAAAACGTTCTAAAAAGATTCATAGAATTAGAAGAACTATTCCTATTGGATGAAATGATAAAGGAGTACCCGGAAACACATATACAAAAACTTCATATAGGAATACACAAGGAAACAATACAATTGGTCAAAGCATGCAATGAATATGATCTTCATATCATTTTACATTTCTCGACAAATATAATCTGTTTCACTATTCTAAGTGGTTATTTTATTCTGAGTAATGAAGAACTCGTTATTCTGAATTCTTGGGTTCAGGAATTCCTCTATAACTTAAGTGACACAATAAAAGCTTTTTCGATTCTTTTAGTTACTGATTTATGGGTCGGATTTCACTCGACCCGTGGTTGGGAACTAATGATAGGTTTGGTTTACAACGATTTTGGATTGGATCATAACAATCAGATTATATCTGGTCTTGTTTCCATTTTTCCAGTTATTCTAGATGCAATTGTTAAATATTGGATTTTTCATTATTTAAATCGTGTATCTCCCTCGCTTGTAGTAATTTTTCATTCAATGAATGAATAAAGAACTCATTTGATCTCATCATATTAATAAAATTAGAATCCTTCTTCCTTTATAAATAAATAGAAATTAAGCATTTAATTAAAAATTTTACTTAATTCCTTATACTTTCATCTGCTCAAGGTATTCATCGTATATTCCAGTACAATTATTCTAGTACAATGCCAGACTCGTGTATAGGTAACTATACTAGTTACCTATCTAATTTATTGTAGAAACTCCGAAATTAATGATTGGACATGCAAAATAAAAATGCTTTTTCTTGGGTAAAGGAAGGGATGACTCGATCCATTTCTGTATCGATCATGATATATGTAATAACTCGGTCATCCATTTCAAATGCATATCCCGTTTTTGCGCAGCAAGGTTATGAAAACCCGCGAGAAGCAACGGGACGAATTGTATGTGCTAATTGTCATTTAGCTAATAAACCCGTGGATATTGAAGTTCCGCAAGCTGTGCTCCCTGATACTGTATTTGAAGCAGTTGTCCGAATTCCTTATGATAAGCAACTGAAACAAGTTCTTGCTAATAGTAAAAAGGGGGGTTTGAATGTAGGGGCTGTTCTCATTTTACCCGACGGATTCGAATTAGCCCCCCCTGATCGTATTTCTCCCGAATTGAAAGAAAAGATTGGAAATTTGTCTTTTCAGAGTTATCGTCCTAATAAAAGAAATATTATTGTGATAGGTCCTGTTCCTGGTCAGAAATATAGTGAAATCATCTTTCCCATTCTTTCCCCCGACCCTGCTACGAAGAAAGATGTTCACTTCTTAAAATATCCCATATATGTAGGTGGGAACAGAGGAAGGGGTCAGATTTATCCTGATGGTAGCAAAAGTAACAATACAGTCTATAATGCTACATCAGCAGGTGTAGTAAGTAGAATAGTACGTAAAGAAAAGGGTGGATATGAAATAACCGTTGTTGATCCATCGGATGGACATCAAGTAGTTGATATTGTACCTCCAGGACCAGAACTTCTTGTTTCAGAGGGTGAATCCATCAAGCTTGATCAACCATTAACAAGCAATCCCAATGTGGGAGGCTTTGGTCAGGGAGATGCAGAAGTAGTGCTTCAAGACCCATTACGGGTCCAAGGTCTTTTATTCTTCTTTGCATTTGTTATTTTGGCACAAGTTTTTTTGGTTCTTAAAAAGAAACAGTTTGAAAAGGTTCAATTATACGAAATGAATTTCTAGGTGCGGGGATTTCTTAACATCAAGTTGGTAAAAGGTGCCAAATTTTTGTCGATCCATATATATATATATATGGATCGACAAAAAGGGTTTGGAGATTTGTTTATACTTTTTTTTCGTTTTGCGGGATGCCTGGAATTCATTACTTGTATCCTATTCTTTGTACTTTGTAATAGATATACAAACGAAGAGAATACAAGGGAAGGATGGCAAACCAGAACTCTTTTCTTTTGTTTAGATTGATAGGAAGTTGTGGATAAACAAAAAGAGAGAAAAGATTATAGGGGAATAATTGATTGAGCAAATAGAACTTCTTCTATTAACTTAAACTTATAACTTAGAGAAATTATTCAAACAAATTTAAATTTCAAATTATATTATATAGTAAGTTCCATTAGTAGTTTACTATAGAAGGAGAAAGAAAGAATTTGGAGGATATCTGATGCGTAGAAATTCATAGAATATTGTAGTATCCAGAGATTACTCTTTTCTTCTTGCTTCGTATCGTAAGAGTTAATTAGAGGAAGGACGGAGACTATGAATCAATCAACGGCTTCAATTCTTCAAAAACATTATTAAGAAACAAAAGAATTAGAGTAATGTTTAAAATATCAGAGCAAAAGATCCATTTTGTTATTTTTTTTCTACAAAACAAATATAATATTTTTATTATGTTGACTGTATAACTTTCCAATTTGAATTTGTATGTTTCCGAATTTGTATGTTATGGAATAGATCAAAGTCTTCTTATATTCTTATAAGAGTTAAGAACTCAACGGGACCTTACCCTCCTTTGTCTGTCTGATTAGAGTGGTAAGGTCCCGTTGAGTTCTTACTCTTTCATGTCTACAATCTGGTTCATCCGATTACTAGAGAGATGAACCCAACCCGGAATATGAACCGTAAAAGAAAACACCTATTAAACCGATCACAGGAATACCAGTTACAGTACCCACCAACCAAAGAGGAATCCTTCCAGTAGTATCGGCCATTTCCCCTACTTTACCTCCACATTTTTTCAAATGGTCATGCTATAGACAAAAACAGCCATTGATAATTATGAGGATGGTATCTTTCCGAATGGGATAAGAGAATTCCTACTATTCTCTTTCTCTCAATTGAAG